CTGTCTTGTCCAACGCAACGATATGGCCCTCTATCATCTTCTATCCGGTAGACTTGGTAAAAGGGCCCCGACTTTTTTCCAGAATTAGAGTTCGACCGCGGCTGCCCCCTTTTTTTTGGGGTTGGTCAGAAGTCAGTCTTGTTTGGTAAGACGGAATTGGACAAAGAAAAGAGAGTGCTCGACCGGAGCAACGGCCAACAAAGACCGTAATTACATAGATAACCGCTCCTCCCCTTCTCCGTCTTTAAGGCCTTAAGGCGAACCGTATGGCGGCTGGAAAGAAAGACGACCTCACCTTCTCGTAGATGGTGTTAGTGAGAGCAACTTTAGTATCCCCCGTTGACCTTCTTTTGCAGATAGAATCTTCAATGAGTGGAAACAAGCAACCTTACTAATAAAGGTGCTTGTTGAGTAAGGCCGGCTTTCGAGCCCAAGCCCCTTGTATAGGTTGGGTGCTTGAGCGCATGTTTCTCATATCGATCAAGGCTTTCCTTGAGTTTTCAATAAGGGGCGCGTTAGCACTCCTGCAAGAAAACGGCCTAGCTAACGCGCGCCCTTACGTTTTCTTCGCTTGCTCTGCCTGCAGTACGAGCCTCATACAGAGCCGCGCCCCTTTAATATGATGAGAATAAGAGGGACCGCCCTCTTTTTTTTCCGCACCAATCCTTATTTACTACTATATCTTTTTTGGGTGTATAGCTCAGTTGGTAGAGCATTGGGCTTTTAACCTAATGGTCGCAGGTTCAAGTCCTGCTATACCCAAACCTACCTTACACTATACTATTAGTAAGGATGCGTAGTAGCGTTCAAAGATCACTCTTTGGCCTTTAGACTCGCTTCAGCGACTTCGCCCTTTAAGTGACAAGGGGGGGGGTGAGGTAAGGAGTAGTATAAGAGTGGCTCGGTCATCAATAGGCCTCTCCTTATTCATTCTATAGGGCGGGGCCGCGGACCAACAATTCAGCAAAAGGGCTAAAAAGCTCCTTTATCAAACCTTCCCCTTTTCATAATAATAAGGTAAGCTTGGGTTCCAAACTATATGCGGTCTCGCTATTCTTTGTTTGCATTCAAAGGTCTTGTGCCTGCGCTATCGAGTCACGTGCCTAACTTCCAAAGAATGAATCATATGGTAGAGGAGCGAAAGTGGCCGGGGCGGCGGTGTAGAGCTATAAGGAGCGAAGCTCACACACACCGGCTGATGGAGGGCGGGATCACATTCACTTGCTTGCGGCCCGGCTCCATAATAGTGGAAAGTGGGCGCGCCCCCATAACCACACGGGAGGGTAACGAGATTCAACTGGATGGTCACGCTTTTCGAGAACGGTTTTTCCCTCAGAAAGCTGGTTCCGTGAGTCAAAAGACCCTAAACAAGGCAAGCCGAAAATCTTTTTTTCCTCTTCCTCACATCGATGTTCTGGTGGACAACACCGCTGGACATGGGATGCTGTCCTTTATGGATGCTTTCTCTTGATATAACCAGATCAAGATGGCCGAGGAAGACAGAGCGTTTATCACAATATCGGATAGGAGGGCACGTTCTGTTACAAGGTGATGCCGTTTGGTCTAAAGAATGCCGGGGCGACGTACCAGCGAGCCATGACTGCGCTGTTTCATGATATGATTCACAAGGAAATGGAGGTCTATGTCGATGACATGATCGCCAAGTCTTGGGCTTAAGAAGACGGTGAATTTGAAGAAAGTGTTTGACAGATTTCGGAAATACAGTCTTCGTCTTCATCCGAAAAAGAAAGCCGGGAGGGGGTTTGGTGCTTTGTCAGGTAAGCTACTCGGGTTCATTGTCAGCAGAAGAGAAATCGAAGTCGACCTGCAAAAGGCAAAGCAATTATCGACATGCCGGTACCAAAGACAGAGAAAGAAATCAGGGCTTTTTGGGGCAGGCTACAATACATCAGCAGGTTCATTGCCCAGCTCACACCCATCTGTGAGCCGATCTTTAAACTGCTCAGAAAGAATACCCCGCCTTTCAGAAAAGATAGACACAAGGAACGAGGATTGCCAAAAGGCGTTTGACAAAGTTAAGAAATATCTACTCAATCCTCCCATCCAGGCACCGCCAACGCCTGTCGACCTCTCCTGATGTATCTGTCAGTAATGGAAGCATCCATGAGTTGTGTCCTTGGTCAGCACGATGAAACGGGTAGGAAGGAAAGAGCCGTATACTATCTCAGCAAGAAGTTCACTGATTATGAGACAAGGTATACGGTTCTAGAAAAGACCTGTTGTGCTCTTACACGGGCCTCGCAACGCCTACGCCACTACATGTTGAACTATACGACCATGCTGATTGCAAGGGTGGACCCGCTGAAGTATCTCTTTGAAAAGCCAGCCCTCACGGGCCGTACAGCAAGGTGGCAGATGTTACTCTCAGAGTTCTATATTGTGTACGTCACCCGGAAGCCCTAAATGAGAAAGGCAAGAGGCAGGCAATAGCAGACCACCTGCGGATCATCCCATCCCGTGCCTGACTATAAGCTTGATT